GATAATGAGAATAATACCAATTCTATTACTAATAAGTATAATAATATTGATAGTGATCAAAGAGAAGAGGTGGCTTTGATACGCTACCCGCAACAATCGGATTTTCGTAGGGATATAATAAAAGGATCCATGCGTACTCAAAGACGTAAAACAGTTACTTGGCAAATGTTTCAAGCAAATGCGCATTCCCCGCTTTTTTTGGATCGAATAGACAAAACATTTTTTTTTTCTTCTTTTGATATCTCTGAAATGATGAATCTCATTTTTAGGAATTCGGTCGAGAGAGAACCGGAATTGAAAATTGGAAATTTTGAGGAGGAAGAGAYAAAAGAAAAGAAAAAAAAAAAGGAGGAGAAAAAAAAAGAGGAAAATGAACGGATAGCAGTTTCAGAAACTTGGGATAACATTATATTTGCTCAAGTAATAAGAAGTTCAATGTTAGTAACCCAATCTTTTCTTAGAAAATACATTGTATTGCCTTCATTGATAATAGCTAAAAATATTGTCCGTATTTTATTATTCCAATCGCCCGAGTGGTATGAGGATTTGAAGGAATGGGATAGAGAAATACATGTTAAATGCACCTATAATGGTGTTGAATTATCGGAAACAGAATTTCCCCAAAATTGGTTAACAGACGGTATTCAGATAAAGATTCTATTTCCTTTCTTTCTTGAACCTTGGCGAAGATCTAAAATACGATCTCATCATAGAGATCCAATGAAAAAAAAAGGAAAAAAAGAATATTTTTGTTTTTTAACAATTTGGGGAATGGAAGCAGAAGTTCCTTTTGGTTCTCCCCGAAAACGACCTTCTTTTTTTAAACCCATTTATAAAGAACTCAAAAAAAAAATTAGAAAAGTAAAAGTTCTAAAAGTTTTTAAAGAAAAAAAAGGATGGGTTATCAAAATGGTTCTAGTTATAAAACAAAAAATGAAGGAACTTGAAAAAGTAAACCCCATTTTCTTATTTGAATTGAGGAAGGTAAAAGTATATAAACCGAATGAAAATGTAAGAGATTCTAAAATAAATAATAAGATTATTCGCGAATCAACCATTCGAATTCGATCCATGAATTGGGCAAATTACTCACTCATAGAAAAAAAAATAAAGGATCTTGCTGATAGGACAGTCACAATCAGGAATCAAATAGAACTAGAACGAATTACAAAAGACAAGAAAAAAATAGTTCTAACTTGTGATGATAAAAAATCGGAATCACAGAAACATATTTTGCAGATATTTAAAAGAAAAAAGATCCGATTTATACGTAAATTAAATTATTTTATGAAATCATTCATTGAAAAAATATACATAGGTATCTTTCCACGTATGATTACTTTTTTTAGGATCAATGCACAACTTTTCCTTGAATCAATAAAAAAAATTATCACAAAATCGATTTACAACGATGAAACAAATCGAGAAGGAATTGATGAAAGAGATCAAAATACAATGAACTTTATTTCGACTATAAAAAAATCGTTTTCTAATACTAATACTAATATCAGTAATAATTATTCAAATATTTATTATTATTATAATAATGATTTATCCTCCTTGTCCCAAGCATATGTATTTTACAAATTATCACAAACCCAATTACTTAACAAGTATCACTTGAGATCTGTACTTCAATATACCAGAACCCATTCTTTTATTAAGGATAAAATCAAGGATTATTGTATGACACGAGGAATATTTGATTCCAAATCAAAGCAAAAGAAAATTTATAAGTCTGGAAAAAATGAATGGGAAAACTGGTTAAAGGGCCATTATCAATACAATTTATCTCAGACAAAATGGTCTCGATTAGTACCTCAAAAATGGCGAAATAGAATCAACCAACGTTCTATGATTCAAAATAAAAACTCAATTAAATTTGATTCGCATAAAAAAGAAAAAGACCAATTAATTCATTACATGAAGCAAAATTACTATGCGATGGCAGTGGATTCATTGACGAGTCAAAAAGAAAAATTTAAAAAACACTACAGATATTATCTTTTATCACATAAATATATGAATTATGGGAATAGGAAGGACTCATATATTTATGAATCAACATTACAAGTAAAAGGAGACCAAGAAATTCCATACAATTTCAATACACTGAAACCCGAATCATTTTATGTATTGGTAAGTATACCTATTAGTAATTATCTAGAAAAGGAATATATTATTGCTACACATAAAAATCTGGATAGAAAATATTTTGATTGTAGAATTCTCCATATTTGTCTTAGAAAAAATATCGACATTGCAGGTCTCAATGTCGATATTTTTTCTAAGACAATTCATCAAGGAATTAAACCATCCAATCAAAAAAAACACTTTTTTGATTGGATGGGAATGAATCAAGAAAAGGTTTATCGTACCATATCAAATCTAGAACCCTGGTTCCTCCCAGAATTTGTGCCACTTTTTGATGCATATAGGATTAAACCATGGATCATACCAATCAAGTTTCTTCTTTTTAATTTTTATTTCTATGAAAATATTAGTCAAAATAAAAGCATCAACATAAATCAAAATAAAAAAAAAAATCTTCAGATATCACCTAATCAAAAAGAATATCTTAAATTAGAAAATTCCAACCAAGAAAAAAACGAACAACAGGGACAAGAAAATCTTGGATCAGATCTACGAAAACAAAACAAAAAAAAAAATGTTGAAGACAATTACGCGAGATCAGACATTAAAAAAGGTAAAAAGAAAAAACAATCCAAGAAAAAGAAGGAAACAGAACTAAATTTCTTCCTGAAAAAATATTTCCTTTTTCAATTAAGATGGGATGACTCCTTGAATCAAAGAATGATCGATAATATCAAGGTATATTGTTACTTACTTAGATCGATAAATCCAAGTAAAATTGCTATATCCTCGATTCGAAGAGGAGAGATAAATATGAATGGAATGCTAATTCATAAAGATCCAGCTCTTACAGAATTCATAAAAAAAGGAATATTGATTGTCGAACCGATTCGTTTATCTATAAAAAGGGATGGAAAATTTATTATATATCAAACCCTAGGTATTTCATTGATCGATAAAATTAAGCACCAAACTAAGAGAAAATGTATAAAAAAAAGATATGTTGATAAGAATAATTTTGATAAATCCGTTGCAAGACACGGCAATATGCTTGTGAATGGAGACAAAAGTAATTATGATTTCTTTGTTCCTGAAAATATTCTATCTCCTAGACGTCGTAGAGAATTGAGAATTCTAATTTGTTTTAATTCTCGTAATTGGATTTTTGTGGATAGAAATCTAGTATTTTGCAATGAAAGCAACATAAGAAACTCTGGAAAATTTTTGAATGAGGACAAGCGTTTTAATACTAATACAGATACAAATAAATTCATTAAATGCAAATTGTTTCTTTGGCCCAATTACCGATTAGAAGATTTAGCTTGTATGAATCGCTATTGGTTTAATACCAATAATGGCAGTCGTTTCAGTATGTCAAGGATATATATGTATCCACGATTCAGAATTTGTTAATAGTATAATAGTATATTTCCTATATATCTGTGATATTTTTCGGTAGATGAAAGCCGAAAGATATACATATACGCTGTATTACATTCTGGTACATGACACGGATTTAATGGCGTATCAACTCAATTGGATCTAGGACGAAATCGGCAGAATCCTTTTAGGTACAAAGAAATCATTCTCTTCCATGAATGTAGAAATGTATTTTCTCTTTCTTTTCTATCCAAATCAAATTAAAAATTTGATTTGGATAGAAAAGAAAAAAATAGGAAAAAATCAAAATTTTTGTGTGTACTAGATTAAAATAACTGGCATAAAGATTATTATTTTYATTTTTCCTGATCGATTCGGTAAAGTAAAATAAATCCATGGGAAAGAAAAAAAGGTAGAAAAATTTTTTTATGATCAAAAATCCACTCATCTCGGTTATTTTACAAGAAGAAAAAGAAGAAAAAAACAAAGGTTCTGTTGAACTTCAAGTATTAAGTTTCACCAGTAAGATACGTAGACTTACTTCCCATTTGGAATTGCACAAAAGAGATTTTTTATCCCAAAGAGGTCTACGAATAATTCTGGGAAAACGTCAACGGCTCCTGGCTTATTTGTCAAAGAAAAATAGAGTCCGTTATAAGAAATTAATGGATCAGTTGGATATTCGGGAACCAAAAACTCGTTAATTTAATCGTTTGAATTTTTTTTTAATAGTTATTTTATTAGATTTTTCATTTTGATGAACCTCGTTTTGAGGAATTCGTGGAATAATGAATTAAGGAAGAAAAAATATGACTATACCGGCTACAAGAAAAGATCTCATGATAGTCAATATGGGCCCTCACCACCCATCAATGCATGGTGTTCTTCGACTGATCGTTACTCTCGATGGTGAAGATGTTATTGATTGCGAACCCATATTGGGATATTTACACAGAGGAATGGAAAAAATAGCAGAAAACCGAACAATTATACAATATCTTCCTTATGTAACACGTTGGGATTATTTAGCTACTATGTTCACAGAGGCAATAACGGTAAATGCACCAGAACAATTGGAAAATGTTCAAGTACCTCAGAGAGCCAGTTATATCAGAGTAATTATGCTGGAGCTGAGCCGTATAGCTTCTCATTTGTTATGGCTTGGACCTTTTATGGCAGATATCGGTGCACAGACTCCTTTTTTCTATATTTTCAGAGAGAGAGAATTGTTATATGACCTATTCGAAGCCGCCACAGGTATGCGAATGATGCATAATTATTTCCGCATCGGAGGAGTAGCTGCTGATCTACCTCATGGCTGGATAGATAAATGTTTGGATTTCTGCGATTATTCTTTAACAGGAGTTGTTGAATATCAAAAACTTATTACACGGAATCCCATTTTTTTGGAACGAGTTGAAAGAGTGGGCATTATTGGTGGAGAGGAAGCAATAAATTGGGGTTTATCAGGACCAATGTTACGAGCTTCTGGAATCCAATGGGATCTTCGTAAGGTTGATCATTATGAGTGTTACAATGAATTCGATTGGGAAGTCCAATGGCAAAAAGAAGGAGATTCATTAGCTCGTTATTTAGTACGAATAGGTGAAATGGGGGAATCTATAAAAATTATTCAACAGGCTCTAGAAGGAATTCCTGGAGGTCCCTATGAGAATTTAGAAGTCCGACGCTTTGATAGAGCAAAAAATTCCGAATGGAATGATTTTGAATATAGATTTATTAGTAAAAAACCTTCACCCAATTTTGAATTGTCGAAACAAGAACTTTATGTCAGAGTAGAAGCCCCAAAAGGAGAATTAGGAATTTATTTGATAGGGGATAATAGCATTTTCCCCTGGAGATGGAAAATTCGTCCACCCGGTTTCATCAATTTGCAAATTCTTCCTCAGCTAGTTAAAAGAATGAAATTGGCTGATATCATGACGATACTAGGTAGTATAGATATCATTATGGGAGAAGTTGATCGTTGAAATGATAATTGATACGACAGAAGTACAAGCTATCAATTCTTTTTCTACATCGGAATCCATAAAAGAAATCTATGGACTCATATGGATGTTTGTATCCATTTTTACCCTTATATTTGGAATCATAATAGGGGTACTAGTAATTGTGTGGTTAGAAAGAGAAATATCTGCAACGATACAACAACGTATTGGGCCTGAATATGCTGGTCCGTTGGGAATTCTTCAAGCTCTAGCAGATGGGACTAAATTACTTTTTAAGGAGGACCTACTCCCATCTAGAGGAGATATTCGTTTGTTTAGTGTCGGACCGTCTATAGCGGTCATATCAATTCTACTAAGTTATTTAGTAATTCCTTTTGGATACCGCCTTGTTTTAGGTGATCTCAGTATAGGTGTTTTTTTATGGATCACCATTTCAAGTATCGCCCCTATTGGGCTTCTTATGTCAGGATATGGATCGAATAATAAATATTCTTTTTCAGGTGGTCTACGAGCTGCTGCTCAATCTATTAGTTATGAAATACCATTAACTCTATGTGTGTTATCAATATCTCTACGTGTGATTCGTTGGAACATGAACTTTTACCTCTTTCCTAGAAATAAATAAAGAAAAGAGGTTGAATGTATTGAATAGATATTTTTTTATTCATCGATGAGTTAAACCAGATAGTTATATGAGTGAAACAAAACAGCTTATAAATTTGCAGTAAGAAGAGAAAATCTCATTCCCTATGTACAAGAATGAAATTAAAGTAAACATAAGCAGCGTAAACTGTTTACCCCAAGATTGAGATTCTTTGATTAGTCATCATATCTTGAAGCGGGTGCAAAAGATCAACTGTATGGAGTTTCCACTACTGCCTTGTATGTATTAACATACCGGGGATCAATCAAAAATCGGTGGACAGTTAGGAACACCAAGGTACACAAAGGATTAGTAATGGGGATAATGTAAGGTATCAAAAAAAGAGATATTTCTGCATAAAACGAATCATAATAAGGGCTTTAAGTTGGTAGAAATGATCAAGAAGTATCTCCCTACGATTCCGATCTCGAGTATGCTCCTATTCACCGATTAAAGAAATGACTATCAAGAACGAATTAATCCTTTATTTTTTTCTAAATACCTTCTTCTGAGACAGAAGAACAGGAACAAAAGAAATGGAATGCAATAATCGAATGAATGAATAAAAATTTTTATAAAATAAAAAAGATCTTTATTTATTCTTTCTTTCCTATATCCGTATTCATACATACGGAATTCTTATCATTATTCATGAACTATTGCCTATATATATATATTGATAACGAATATTTTATTAAAAGATTAAGTTATTACCGAACAAAGAAAAATTATCATTATAAGGATGAGATCAATTCGGAAGCACTTTTTTTCTTATTCTAGCGGACAGAATTCCATTGGTCTAATTTGGGACTCTCCGATGTATCTTTATTCGATCTATCCTCCAAAGAGGGTGAAAATACCGAACCAGTCCTTACATTTATTTGTGGCCATAGAGGAGCCGTATGAAGCTGAAGTTTCATGTACGGTTTTGTAATAGCGATGGGAACAGTGATGTTATTATCGACTATGATTATCTAATAGTTCAAGTACAGTTGATATAGTTGAAGCACAGTCAAAATATGGTTTTTGGGGGTGGAATCTGTGGCGTCAACCTATAGGGTTTATTGTTTTTCTAATTTCTTCTCTAGCCGAATGTGAGAGATTGCCATTTGATTTACCGGAAGCAGAGGAGGAATTAGTAGCAGGTTATCAAACCGAATATTCAGGTATCAAATTCGGTTTATTTTATATTGCTTCTTACCTAAATCTATTACTTTCTTCATTATTTGTAACAGTTCTTTACTTAGGTGGGTGGAATTTTTCTATTCCGTACATATCTATTCCTGAACTTTTCGGAATAAATAAAATGGCCGGAGTTTTTGGAATTACAATTGGTATCTTTATTACATTAGCTAAAGCTTATTTGTTTCTGTTCATTCCTATCACAACAAGGTGGACTTTGCCTAGGATAAGAATGGACCAGCTATTAAATCTTGGATGGAAATTTCTTTTACCTATTTCTTTAGGTAATCTATTATTGACAACTTCTTCCCAACTTGTTTCACTATAAATAAGAAAATACGATAACGATATTCCAGATTCATAACCTCTTTCAAACAAGAGAAAGAAACATCAATTTATTCCTGGATATTTACAATATGTTCTCTATGGTGACTGGGTTCATGAATTATAGTCAACAAACAATACGAGCTGCAAGGTATATTGGTCAAAGTTTCGTAATTACCTTATCCCACACAAATCGTTTACCTATAACTATTCAATATCCTTATGAAAAATCGATCACATCAGAGCGTTTCCGTGGTCGAATCCACTTTGAATTTGATAAATGTATTGCTTGTGAAGTATGTGTTCGTGTATGCCCGATAGATCTACCCGTTGTTGATTGGAGATTTGAAAGAGATATTAAAAAAAAACAATTGCTTAATTATAGTATTGATTTTGGGGTCTGTATATTTTGTGGTAATTGTGTCGAGTATTGTCCAACAAACTGTTTATCAATGACTGAAGAATATGAACTTTCCACTTCTGATCGTCACGAATTGAATTATAATCAAATTGCTTTGGGTCGGTTACCAATGTCAATAATTGGAGATTATACAATTCAAACAGTTATGAATTCGACTCAAATCAAAATAGACAAAGATAAACCCTTTGATTCAAGAACGATTACCAATTACTAAAATTTTGTTTTGATATAAAAGACCCAAGCTTTTTTTATTTTGTTTGGTCAGTAACTACAAATAATAACTAATAATTATTGATTGTTGAGAATTATTCTTTGATTTAAACTGAGAATATATTTTTCGTGATGATTTCGAAATATACAATCCCCATTACTCTTTTCTCGATAATTTTATCTATATCTACATTAATCCATATAAAAAAAAAGTTTTAATTCAATTAGGAATGTATCATATACAAGAAAAAAATGGGGCAACCCCTTTTCCTTTCCTGGACCATTCAGTAAGGTCATGAAATATTTCGACTTATTTATTAATTTATTATTTTAATAATGGATTTACCTGGACCAATACATGATATTCTTGTAGTATTTTTTGGATCAGTTCTTGTATTAGGAGGTCTGGGAGTAGTATTACTTACCAATCCCATTTTTTCTGCCTTTTCGTTGGGATTGGTTCTTGTTTGTATATCCTTATTCTATATTCTATCGAATTCCTATTTTGTAGCTGCCGCACAGCTCCTTATTTATGTTGGAGCTATAAATGTCTTAATCATATTTGCTGTAATGTTCATGAATGGTTCAGAATATTCCAATGATTCCTATTTTTGGACCGTTGGAGATGGGGTCACTTCACTGGTTTGTACAAGTATTCTTTTTTCACTAATTACTATTATCCCAGATACGTCATGGTACGGAATTTTTTGGACTACAAGATCAAGCCAGATTATGGAACAGGACCTAATAAGTAACATTCAACAAATTGGTATTCATTTATCAACAGATTTTTATCTTCCGTTTGAACTCATTTCCATAATTCTTTTAGTTTCCTTGATAGGTGCAATTACTATGGCTCGTCAATAACAAATACTTAGAATTTAATTCTAAGATTTAAATTCTAAGATTTATAAATTCTAAATAAATAAAATAAATGGAAAGGTTTAAGGTTTTTATAAGGTTTTTATTTTAATTAAACCTATCTATTGCCAATACCTTCTTTTATTCTGTAATCGTTCTATTCTAATCAATCAAATCGGTTGAATTGTTGTTCATATTAAAATGAATCGAGATTGATAAGGAGTTAGTCAATGATGTTCGAGCATGTACTTTTTTTGAGTGTCTATTTATTCTCTATCGGTATCTATGGATTGATCACAAGTCGAAAGATGGTTAGAGCACTTATGTGTCTTGAGCTTATACTCAATTCGGTTAATATCAATCTCGTAACATTTTCTGATATATTTGATAGTCGCCAATTAAAAGGCGACATTTTCTCAATCTTTGTTATAGCTGTTGCGGCTGCTGAAGCAGCTATTGGGCTAGCTATTGTTTCATCGATCCATCGTAACAGAAAATCAACTCGTATCAATCAATCGAATTTGTTGAATAATTAGTTATGATCATAAGATACATAATATTACATAGAATATTAATCTATTAGATATTATATTATATTAAAAATATCAATTTATAAAAAAATTGATATTTTTAATATAATATAAATTTATTCTAATCTAATTTTATTAGAATTATTATTAATTATTTTATTATAATTATCATATTATTATATAATAATATGATATACTTTTTTATTATTTTTTTATTATAATTTTATTATTATTTTTTTTTTTTTTTATTATTATATTATTATAAATTATATATATATAAAATATATATATATATATATAGTATTGAATTAATTTACTATTGAATAATAAATATTTTCATATTGAATAAATACTTTGAATTAATATTGAAATATTGACCAATTTGTTGGTCAATTTGAATTCACATGTACAACTCGCATGATCATGGTTGTTGAAAGAGAAATCAAAGTCTCTTGGACTTTTCTCATGAACAGGTTTAGAAATATATTGATTCTTAAAATTTTGATAAACCACTGCTTCGTCTGGTGTCTACAATATAAATGTATGATTCATTTACTACTAATTTTACCAGATCGAAAATTTTTTATGCTCAAAACTGGAATTTATAGATCCAATGTCACATTCAGTAAAAATTTATGATACATGTATAGGGTGTACTCAATGTGTACGAGCCTGCCCCACAGATGTATTGGAAATGATACCTTGGGACGGATGTAAAGCTAAGCAAATTGCTTCCGCACCAAGAACCGAGGACTGTGTAGGTTGTAAGAGATGTGAATCCGCCTGCCCAACAGATTTTTTGAGTGTCCGTGTTTATTTATGCCATGAAACAACTCGCAGCATGGGTCTATCTTATTGATACGTTACAAAAAACTCCACTTGAATCATTTGATTCCTCTTTACCGACAAAAACCCGTGCTCGATAAAATTTATTATTTCGAGCACGGGTTTTTCTGGTCAAAACATATCTTGTCTTTATCACGAGTTATTTTCCTTGGTTAACAATACTTGTAGTTTTGCCGATATTCGCGGGTTCTTCAATTTTCTTATTTCCTCATAGAGGAAATAAGATGTTTAGATGGTATACTATTTGTATATGCTTATTAGAACTCCTTCTAACAACCTATGCATTCTGTTATCATTTCCAATTGGACGATCCATTAATCCAATTGGAAGAAGATTATAAATGGATAGATATTTTTGATTTTCACTGGAGACTGGGAATCGATGGACTTTCCATAGGACCCATTTTACTGACAGGATTTATCACTACTTTAGCTACTTTAGCAGCTTGGCCAGTTACGCGAAATTCGCGACTGTTCTATTTCCTGATGTTAGCAATGTACAGCGGTCAAATAGGATCATTTTCTTCTCGAGACCTTTTACTTTTTTTCATCATGTGGGAGTTAGAATTAATTCCTGTTTACTTACTTTTATCCATGTGGGGAGGAAAAAAACGTCTCTACTCGGCTACAAAGTTTATTTTGTACACAGCAGGGGGTTCTATTTTTCTCTTAATAGGAGTTCTAGGTATGGGTTTATATGGTTCCAATGAACCAACATTAGATTTTGAAAGATTAGCTAATCAATCATATCCTGTGCCATTGGAAATAATATTATATTTTGGTTTCTTTATTGCTTATGCTGTCAAATCGCCGATTATACCCCTGCATACATGGTTACCAAATACCCATGGAGAAGCACATTACAGTACATGTATGCTTCTAGCTGGAATCTTATTAAAAATGGGAGCATATGGATTGATTCGGATCAATATGGAATTATTACCCCACGCTCATTCTATATTTTCTCCCTGGTTGGTAATAGTTGGAACGATGCAAATAATCTATGCAGCTTTAATTTCTCTCGGTCAACGCAATTTTAAAAAGAGAATAGCCTATTCCTCTGTATCTCACATGGGTTTTACAATTATAGGAATTGGTTCTATAACCGACATGGGACTCAATGGAGCCATTTTACAAATACTCTCTCATGGATTTATTGGTGCTGCACTTTTTTTCTTGGCGGGAACGAGTTGTGATAGAATACGTCTTGTTTATCTCGACGAAATGGGAGGGATATCCATCCCAATGCCAAAAATATTTACCATGTTCAGTAGTTTCTCGATGGCTTCTCTTGCATTGCCTGGAATGAGTGGTTTTGTTGCGGAATCAGTAGTATTTTTTGGAATAATTACTAGTCCAAAATATCTTTTAATGCCAAAAATACTAATTACTTTTGTAATGGCAATTGGAGTGATATTAACTCCTATTTATTTATTATCTATGTCACGTCAGATGTTCTATGGATACAAGCTATTCAATGTTCCACACTCTAATTTTTTGGATTCTGGACCACGAGAACTATTTGTTTCAATTTGTATCTTTCTACCCATAATAGGGATTGGTATTTATCCTGATTTCGTTCTCTCGTTATCAGTTGACAGGGTACAAGCTATCCTATCTAATTACTTTTATAGATAGTGTTTCATTAATGAGACAAAAAGTCTTATAATTCTTTAATTTTCAGATTTTTTTTAAATCGTTCGCTGTACAATGCAAAAAAATAAAGTGAATTAGAATTGTAATGAGATGCTTGTTCGAGTTTTTGTTTTGACAGGTTGTCAAAACAAAAACTCGAACAAGCAAACTTTCGTTATATATGGGACGATATTCTTATGTATTTTTCATGTAGCTTATTCAATTAGATGTTAATGTGAATGAACCATAACTATGTAAACCTATTCCTAATAGATTGACCCCAAAATAGCATATCCAAATTATAAAAAATCCTATAGAAGCTATAAGTGCCGAATTCGTACCTTGTAAACTTTGATTTGTTCTAGTATGTAAATAAATCGCGAATATGGTCCAAGTAATAAATGCCCAAGTTTCCTTCGGGTCCCAACTCCAATAAGATCCCCATGCTTCATTGGCCCATACTGCTCCACAAAGAATGCCTATGGTTAAAAAGGTAAACCCTAAACTAATCATACGATAACTCCAATAATCCAAACGCTGAGTCAATTGATATTTGTAATAATTTCGAAATGAAAGAAAAGAAGGGTTTTTAAAAAGGCTTCTTCTTTTTTCATTCAAGTATTTAATCTCACCAAAGAAAAATGATCTAATTAAGAAATTATTGCTTTTACAAAAAAAATTTATGTTGTTTCGAAATGTAATGATTAGAAGAGCAATTGATAATAACGATCCGCATAAAAGAGCTGCATAGCTCAATAACATCATACTGACGTGCATCATTAACCACTGAGATTGTAGAGCAGGTACTAATATTGCGGATTGATGCATTTCAGTTGAAAGACCCGACGTAGCGAAGCCTTGAGTAAAAATAGTACTTGGGGTAGTTATTATGCTTAAATCATTTTTATGGTTCAATTTCTTGGAAATTATATGAATAATAAATAAACTACATGAAAGGAAGATTAATGACTCGTATAAATTACTTAACGGAAAATGTCCCGAAGAAATCCAACGAGAAATTAATAATCCTGTTATAGAGAAAAAGGTGGCTATCATCCCTTTTTCCGATGAATCACGTAATCCTACGATTTCGTAGACTAATAAGTTCATGAAATGAATCGTAATCACAATTGAAATGATCGAAAAAGAGATATGAGTTAATATATGTTCTAAAGTCACAAATATCATAAAAAAAGTGTCCCATTACAGAATTGAAATCGGAAATTGAATACATTATAGGATACATTGTGTCTCTTTTAGAGGATGCCGCCACTCGGACTCGAACCGAGATGCTCTAGCACTGCTTCCTAAGAGCAGCGTGTCTACCGATTTCACCATGGCGGCTTACTTGAAATAATAATATTCAATTCATGTTGAATCGTCAAGAATCAAGGATTCAATATAGTCTAGGAAACATTAGAATCGATGAAAAAAGACTCGTTTAAATTCATATTTGAATTTTTCATTTTGAATCCGATTTCATCGGATTCAAAATGAAAAACATTGATTTTTTTTCAATAAAAAAAATCAAATAACCAAGATCTCATATGTATTACAATTTCATCACTAAATCCATTTGGAATTTTTCTAACGATTCCATTCCGATACTTTAGTATCATTAAGTATTAATACTCTTCATTGTGTATATGTATATAATATAAATAAGGTAACATTTACCAAACCAATTAAGTTTTAGGCTAGGCATATAAAAAAAAAAGAGTTTAAATTTCTATGGCAATTGTACTATTCACAATAGAAAAATAGGATTAAGATTTTCTATTGTGAATAGTTAATGGATAGGGAAAAAATACTATTCTTAATAAGAACCCAATATACAGAAAACTCTTATTCTACATACCGCAGCTAGTTATAACTAATATTGAGTAGTTCAATACATTAATTAATGTGAATCGTTCATCTTAAAAAATTTTCAGTTCTTCGGACTATGTCAATTCCGATTATCCCAAGACTTTATTATTTGTTTGTCGCACAAAAAAACTTTTTGAATGTCCGGTAGAAACCGATTTCGCTAAAGAAAAAGCTTTTACTGCAGTTAAATATCCTTTTTTCTTCCAAATATTCCTACGAATATGTTTTTTTGACATAGAAATACATTTTTTTGGAACTGCCATTCAAAAAAGGGTTACTCATTTTTATTTATCGTTGTATGTGAAAGACATGTATTGTTCGGAATAGATCCTTTTTTTTAATCATTATCTATACTTTATTTCTGTGAATAATAGTTTTTTTTTTAACTTTCAACATTTAACATAAAATAACAAATAATATATATACAAATAATATATATATACTAATATTATGTTTTTTTCATTATTATTGTTTATTGTTCTTTTCGAAAGAGATAAGAATTGGTGAATCGGAAACAATTATTAATTATAAAAAAAATCTCAATTTGTTTGTTTTCTTATGGAACATACATATCAATATGCATGGATAATACCTTTTCTTCCGCTTACAGTTACTATGTCAATAGGATTTGGACTTATACTTATTCCGACAGCAACAAAAAATATTCGTCGTATATGGGCTTTTCCTAGTATTTTTCTGTTAAGTGTAGCTATGGGATTTTCGGCCAATCTGTCTATTCAACAAATAAATGGAGGTTTTATTTATCAATATCTATGGTCTTGGACCATAGATATTGATTTTTCCTTAGAGTTTGGATATTTGATCGATCCACTTACTTCTATTATGTCAATACTAATTACTACTGTTGGAGTCATGATTCTTATTTATAGTGACAATTATATGTCTCACGACCAAGGATATTTGAGATTTTTTGCTTATATGAGTTTTTCCAATACTTCCATGTTGGGATTAGTTACTAGTTCTAATTTGATACAAATTCATATTTTTTGGGAACTAGTGGGAATGTGTTCCTATTTATTAATAGGGTTTTGGTTCACACGACCGATTGCCGCAAGTGCTTGTCAAAAAGCTTTTGTAACTAATCGTGTAGGAGATTTTGGTTTATTATTAGGAATCTTAGGTCTTTATTGGATAACAGGTAGTTTGGAATTTCGGGATTTGTTCGAAATAGCTAATAACTTGATCCATAATAATGGGGTCAACTCCTTATTTGCTACTTTGTGTGCCTCTTTATTATTTGTCGGTGCAGTTGCTAAATCTGCACAATTCCCCCTCCACGTATGGTTACCTGATGCCATGGAAGGACCTACTCCTATCTCGGCCCTTATACACGCTGCTACTATGGTAGCAGCAGGAATTTTTCTTGTAGCTCGGCTTATTCCTCTTTTCATAGACATACCTTATATAATGAATTTCATTTCTTTAATAGGTGTAATAACAGTACTATTAGGAGCTACTTTTTCTCTTGCTCAAAGAGACATTAAAAGGAGTTTAGCTTATTCTACAATGTCTCAATTAGGTTATATTATGTTAGCTCTAGGTATAGGTTCTTATCGAGCGGCTTTATTCCATTTGATCACTCATGCCTATTCTAAAGCTTTATTGTTTTTGGGATCTGGATCTATTATTCATTCAATGGAACCTATTGTTGGATATTCACCAGAAAAAAGTCAGAATATGGTTCTTATGGGTGGTTTAACAAGATATGTTCCAATTACAAGAACTACTTTTTTATTAGGTACACTTTCTCTTTGTGGTATTCCACCTCTTGCTTGTTTTTGGTCCAAAGATGAAATTCTTAATGATAGTTGGTTATATTCACCAATTTTTGCAATAATACCTTATTTCACAATAGGATTAACCGCATTTTATATGTTTCGGGTATATTTACTTACCTTTGATGGGTATTTGCGCATTTATTTTCAAAATCACAGTAGCACTAAAAGTAACTCGTTCTATTCAATATCTCTATGGGGAAAAGAAGCACCAAAAACAGTCAATAAAAATTTACTTTTATCAACAATGAATAGTAAGGTCCACTTTTTTTCAAAAGATACATATAAAATTATTGATAATGATAAGATACGATACTTTAGTACTTACTTTGGAAATAAATATACTTCCATGTATCCTCACGAATCAGACAATACTATGCTATTTCCTCTGCTTGTATTGGTACTATTTACTTTGTTCGTTGGATCAATAGGAATTTCTTTTGATCGAGGAGTAATGGATTCTGATATATTATCGAAATGGTTAACCCCATCCCAAAATCTTTTCCATCCAAATTCGAATTATTCTGTGAATTGGTATGAATTTTTTACAAATTCCATTTTTTCAGTAAGTATAGCCTTTTTCGGATTATTCATAGCATATATTTTATATGGGTCTGTTTATTCATTTTTCCAGAATTTGGACTTAATCAATTCATTTGTAAAAGGGAGCCCTAAGAGAATTATCTTGGACCAAATAAAAAGTATTATATACAATTGGTCAAATAATCGTGGTTACATAGATATTTTTTATACTAGAGTTTTAGTCATGGGTATAAGAGGAATAACCGAGCTAACTCAGTTTTTTGATAGACATATAATTGATGGAATTACAAATGGAGTTGGACTTACAAGTTCCCTTATAGGTGAAGGGATCAGATATATGGGGGGGGGGCGAATCTCGTCTTATTTATTCTTATATTTTTTTTATGTATCAATATTTTTATTATTTTTTTTGTTCATTGGTATAAACCCAATAATTATACAGGTCTCCATGGGATAATTTTTTTGTCGTGTACAAAGACATTTTTCGTTCTATCATTTCCGAAAAAGTCGATAAACTAGGTGGATATGTAAAAGATATTTTTTGTTTCCCATTACTTGGACATGTATAAAAAAAATATTGTGACATTTCATTTCGTACAGCATTTTCAAACCGATAATTTTTTATATATCGCAATGGACAATTCCATCGTTTATAATCGAAAAGAAAAGTCACAAGAGGTTTTTCAAACCAGAAATAAGTCTTTTCATTTTTCTCTTCTTTAAGTCTTCCCAATTCCCAATTATCTTGATAGGTATCAAGATAAGAATCTTCGTAAACTGGGCTATCTTTATAGTATGTCTCTTTAAAGTGAAAGTGGAATTCCCCCTTTGTTTTTTCCTTTCCATTCACTCGGATCTCTTCCGTTTCATCTATTTTTTCCGGATCTTCCTGTTCTTCCGAACAAAGGGAAGGGTCTTCTTCGGCGGATCCCTCTTGTTCCTGTTTAGTCTCCTTCGTTTCGGAAGTTGTTTCTACATCGCTTTCTTCCTCACTTTCTCCCCTTTCTTCCATTTCTGAGGTTTCTTTCAGTTTCTTAGTGACAATAGGCGACGGCATTCTGCCTAAATAGTAGACACAGGTGATAAATAAGAGAATACTAAAGATTCGAGCCATAGAATTTCTCAATTCTGACACAAGGTACTTATTAGATCGAATAGAATGATTTTGCCGTATCCAGAATAATACCAATCCAACCC